ACCAAAAGTACGAATGAGATGGATCTTTGTTTTCCTAACCATTCTTTTTAGTCCCGATACCAATAAGGAAAAGGGTTATTTATAACAAAGTTTTTGTGTTGTTGATTCCTAGGTGTAGTGCTTTTTCCCCGATGCCACCTATTGGTACTAAATGAAGTAGTATTGACCTCCAATACAGAACCTATAGATGTAACCTTTCGCTCAATACTAAAATCGATAATTGAAGCATCTAAGGCTGCATCAATCGAGGATACACGACAGAAGGAATTGATCTATCTCTAAACTTCACCTTCACCAAGCGTAGGTTTCTTTTACTAATTTGTTTTTTTTCTATTCCTAACTACGTTCTTTTTCTCGTAAAACTGAGGGCTAAAAAAAACAAGAAAAAATCAAATCGCACCATCTCTGTAATAGGTAAATGCCTTTTTTTCTCCGGAAGTTGTCGGAATTATTCGTAATAAGATATTGGCTACAATCGAAGAGGTCTTATCAATAAAATTTCCATTTATTCGAGATCTAGGCATAATTAGCAATTCATTCTATAATTCTTCTCATCCCCCTTCGGGGAAAACGATCCCACAAAAAAAGGAATTGTACAGTACAAAATAACATAAAAACAGACTAATTGGAAAAAAGGCGGTGTCCCCCTTTTGGACAAAGATGAAATGAAATATTTGAATCAGATTAGATTTCATTCCAGTTTCGTAGTATACCAATGACTATTACTATTTCATCTAAGTTGAATAACCAAGTTTCCTATGGATTTTGATAACTCGAGAAGTTTTGATTTGGTTATGATCCAAAAAAGAATGGAATAATCATTCCATGATAAAATAAAATTCAAATAAACATCCTTTTTGTTTGCATAACGTGTATGTGACACACCATACAATTGAAATAGAAAGATTCATCGGATGATTCATCAATTCCATGGGTTAGCTGATGAAAGAAGTTGTTGTTGATAAATATGAAATTGGAAAAGAAATTTCTTATTATAGAACCATCAGAACCATCGGGCGGTTCGGTTATACATGTACTACAATGAAGATGAAGGACTCGCTATTCATTCGGGTTTTGGTCAAAAATAACATTCTGTAGGAGAGATGGCCGAGTGGTTCAAGGCGTAGCATTGGAACTGCTATGTAGACTTTTGTTTACCGAGGGTTCGAATCCCTCTCTCTCCGTTTCTTTTCATTCATCAACGTTACCGACTACAATGTATCAAATCAAATAAGAATTGATATCATTATTCTAACGGTAAGACCCTTATTTACATTTACTTATTTAATAGAGATTCTCTAGCCCTAATGAATCCCTGTTATAGGTAAAATACAAATAGAAATATCGTATTGATATTGAAAATAAGAAAAAGAATCCTATTGCCGATCCTTTTTTGATACGTGAATGAGACAGGGCACAGGGTACTCTATTTACTTCAGCGAAAGGAGTCAAAATTGGTATGAACCTTGCTTTTTTATTTTCGTTAGAATCAAGTCTGACGGGAATAATATTCTACGACCAACAACTCATTTATTTTCAGACCGATCCATTTACTATCTATTATTTGATTTACAAATCCTTTATATTGTAAGGAGTCAATAGTCAAATGGTTTGGCAATTCCCCGTGGGGGGATGAAACAAGATAATTTTGAATCAGAGCTTTCGATCTTTCTTTATCCTTCGTAGTAATAATATCTCGGGGTTTGCAACGATAACTTGGTATATCCACTATACAACCATTAACTAAAATGTGTCTATGGTTAACTAATTGTCTGGCTCCAGGAATGGTCGAAGCCATACCTAATCGAAAAAGGATGTTATCCAAACGCATCTCGAGTAGTTGTAGTAAAACCTGGCCTGTTGACCCTTTGGCTTTTCCAGCAATATGCACATATTTAAGTAATTGTCGCTCTGTCAGACCATAATGAAAACGCAATTTCTGTTTCTCTTCTAAACGAATACGATATTGTGATCTTTTTCCAGAGCGCAATTGGGTTTGAAGATCACTTCTGGATCTGGGTCTTTTACTAGTTAGTCCCGGTAAAGCCCCCAGCCGGCGTATTTTTTTGAAACGAGGTCCTCGGTAACGAGACATAGAAAGGCTCCTTTTTGATTCACTTTTCTTTGACAAAAAGATAGAAATTCAGACTGAACTAAAGGATTAGCAAAGAAAAACTAAATTTACTAAAGTCCTACAAAACAGAATCAAAGAAATCTTATCAATATTCGGATTTTTTGTATATATAGGAAATTCAAGCGAAGGTTACATTTTCCAATTTCTTCTGTAGAGATCTAATTGATCTAGTCAACTTTTTTCTTCATAGCTATAGCTGCAAGTTACCATGACATAATAGATTGGTGACCCGACATTTAGAGAAAGCGAGAGTAGAGATTTTCAATCATGGAAAGAAAAAAATCGATAAAGAAAAAGAGCCGGCTATCGGAATCGAACCGATGACCATCGCATTACAAATGCGATGCTCTAACCTCTGAGCTAAGCGGGCGGATATAAGAGCAATAGTGTATAGGAATACAGGAAACTATCGGATCTTAGTTATTACCTAGTGATTCTTCTTATTTTTTTATTTCATTTATTGATTATTTCAATTTCTTCTATTTCTTAGTTATTAGTTTATTAGTTATATATCTTCTATTCTATTTCTCTATTTTGTCTATTTTGAAAATATTCTATTTAGAAAATAGAAATTTCTAAAATAGAAAAGAAAACTATTTAGATCTAGATAAATTAGATATCTAAATATCTAAATAGAAATTCAATTCCATATTCACCATAACCATATTCATATATATATGAATATATGAATGAATATATGAAAAGAAAATATCAATATATCAATCAAATTAGAATTCGAAATGAAAAAAAAAAGAATGAATATCGACCGTTACACTATACCAAACCTCACTGTAAAAATGAAGGAGGAGTAAAGGCATATATATATGTGGGATATATCTATCCGTATTGAATTGCGGATACATCAATGATAGAATCATTTCGTATTGAAACAAATAGGGTTCATCCAATAGAGATGAAATGATAGAATAGAGAGAGGGTGGGCAAAAAAATAAAATAGCAGCATACACTTTTTCGATATAGAAATAATTACCTAATGAATAATGAATTCAATAGTGCCAAGATAAATGAAAGAGGTGGATGGAATTACAACTGGATTCTTGTCTCAAAGGAAAGGGGGATATGGCGAAATTGGTAGACGCTACGGACTTGATTGGATTGAGCCTTGGTATGGAAACCTGCTAAGTGGTAACTTCCAAATTCAGAGAAACCCTGGAACTAAAAATGGGCAATCCTGAGCCAAATCTTTTTTTTTTTGAGATAAAAAATGATGGAAAATGAGAAGAAAAAGGGATAGGTGCAGAGACTCAATGGAAGCTGTTCTAACGAATGAAATTGACTACGTTACGTTAGTAGCTAAAAACCTTCTATCGAAATGACAGAAAGGATAACCTTATATGCGCCTAATACGTACGTATACATACTGACATAGCAAACGATTAATCACAACCCAAATCTGATATCGAATTCTATTCTGTATCTCTATATATGAAAAATATGAAAATAGAAATCTTCTATATATATTATAGAACTATATATAGAATATAGATTCTATTATCTTAAGAATTAGATTAAGAACTTAAGAATTAGATGAAGAATCTATCTATTTCTTCATTCTATTATTTTAATTCTTCTAGAATCTAATAATAGAATAATATTTCTATATGATTTTCTATATCCTTTATTTTTTTCTTATTTATATTACTCTTAATATGAGTAATAGTATGAGATAAGGACCTATAGGAATCCTCTATTAATTAGAATCATAGAGATCAAAAAATCTATGAAAAATTGAAGAGTTATTGTGAATCAATTCCAATTGAAGTTGAAAAAAGAATCGAATTCGAATATTCAGTGATCAAATGATTCATTCCAGAGTTTGATAGATCTTTTGAAGATTAATCGGACGAGAATAAAGAGAGAGTCCCATTTTACATGTCAATACCGACAACAATGAAATTTATAGTAATAGGAAAATCCGTCGAATTCTTAAATCGTGAGGGTTCAAGTCCCTCTATCCCCAAGAAAAAGCCCATTTTACTTACTCGCTCTTTATTTATCCTCATCCTCTTTCTTTTTTTTTTCATCAGTGGTTCAGTTTAAACAAAATGAAATATCTTTCTCATTTCATTCACTCTGTTCTTTCACAAATGGATCCGAATAGAAAGACTCGTATCTTCTTCCAATCCAATCTCATTTGTTTTGTATAGTACGATATGAACATATATGTTCAAGGAATCTCCGTTATTGAATCATTCATAGTCCATATATCTTTCCTTACATTTACAAAAAGAGTCTTCTTTTGGAAGATCTAAGAAATTCAGGGGCTAGGTCCAATTTGTTAAGATTTTCTTTTTTCGTTTTTTTTTTTCATTGACATAGATATAAGTACTCTGCTAGGATGATGCACGGGAAATGGTCGGGATAGCTCAGTTGGTAGAGCAGAGGACTGAAAATCCTCGTGTCACCAGTTCAAATCTGGTTCCTGACACGTGAATAATGTATTGGATAGATATTCATACCTCATACAAATGAAATTAATTCATTGAGACGGATCGGGATAGATATTCTTTACTTTCTTTTTCTTTCATTTGTATCTTTTTCCTCTCTGTTCATACTTTTCTTATCCCAAAAGTATGTGAAATCTTCGTATATATCTCAAATATAATAGCTAAAAAGAATTAGCTAAAAGGATTCAATCAAAGAGTGGAAGGATAGGAATAGAAAGGATGTATTTCAGACACAGTACAAAGAAACTCCGATTCTTATCATTTTGCATTTCTTCATTTCGTCTCTTCTGTCTTTTCTTTCAAATCTCATCTTCTTTTTGTCACTCTTGCTCAAGTTACTTTCTGGGGTCTCCACTAAGTGATGTGCGCGGTACAAAGTTCATGGTGCAGAATTCTTTTGAGTCATCCTATTGTTTCTGCTCATACGAAATGTATATTATATGATATCTTCCCAATTGGGGAATAGCAATGAGAGCCTCTTTTTCTTTTTTTATTTTAGCCCCTCACTCCACAATACGAATGAAAGTCCAGTTACTCTGTTTCATATAAAAAGGGAATGCCAAGATGCTCATTGATTGATAAAAAACCACTTTTTTACTTATACGACACGATTCCAGATTTCATTTCAATTTCAATCAATGAGCATCTTGAATTTCATAGAAATTGGGCGTAATATAATCTTTACGTAAGGGCCAGCCTATCCAACTTTCAGGCATCAAGATACGTTTAAGGCGAGGATGATTCTCATAATAAATTCCCAACATATCATAAGATTCCCGTTCCTGAAAATCAGCACTTCTCCAAATCCAGAAAACTGACGGGGTTTGAGGATTACTCCTGGGAGCAAATACTTTTATGCATACCTCTTCTGGTTTATCTATACCATACCGTATTTTCGTAAGGTGATACACACTAGCTAAAAATCCGCCTGGTGCTACATCATAGGCACACTGGGAGCGTAAATAATTGTAACCATATACATATGAAATGACAGCAATGGAATCCCAATCCTCGGTTTTTATTTGTAAAGTCTCTATTCCTCGGCAATCAAAGCCTAAAGATCTATGAATTAGCTCATGCTTGACTAGCCAATCAGATAAAGGAACCTGCATCTTCTTCATCTCTCCCACATTTTTATTTGTATGAATCTTTCACATTGACAATGAAATTGTTAATGATTGACCCGCTGTTTCTTATTCTGCACAAAGGAACCCTGCCTGATTCACTAATTCGTAGGAAGATACTGACCTTTTGGATTTGAAATCTTTTTCAAATCCAAAAGGTATCTCTGAAGTATATGGTGATTGATAGAGTAATCCTTGATCGTAATTTCCAGTATTAGTACTGCGTCGAAGGTAAAACTTGTGATTAGTAGTAAAACATCGATTCTCCTGTTGATACACAGTTCTATCTTCAAAGATTTTTCGGGATATCTTCTTACGAAGTTTCGTTATAGCATCTCTAATTGCCTCTGGCTTAGGCGGACAGCCTGGCAAATAGACATCCACAGGAATTAACTTATCGACTCCGCGAACAGTACTAACAGTACTATAAGAATCAGTACTGAACATCCCTCCTGTAATAGTACAGGCTCCCATAGCAATGACATATTTTGGTTCAGGCATTTGCTCATATAATCTTACTAAAGAGGGAGCCATTTTCATTGTTACTGTTCCGGCTGTTAAAATGAGGTCTGCTTGCCTTGGGCTCGATCTTGGCACCAACCCATAACGATCAAAGTCGAATCGCGAGCCTATTAATGAAGCAAATTCAATGAAACAACAACTGGTACCATAGAGAAGCGGCCATAAACTGGAAAGTCTTGACCAATTCGAGAGATCATTCGATGTAGTTGAAATAATTGAATTGGGGGTTGTTTGGTTAAGTAATGGAAACTCAACCAAATTCATAACTGTTTCAATATCATCCTTTTCTTCCCTTTTCTTTTGATTGTCTAAATATTCAGCTAAGACCATTCCAACGCTCCTTTTCGCCATGCATAAACTGAACCCACAATTGGGATAAGCACGAAAATGAAAGCTTCTATAAATACAGATACACCCAATACATCAAAGCTCATTGCCCATGGATAAAGAAAGACCGTTTCAACATCAAAAACAACAAAAACTAGAGCAAACATGTAATAGCGAATTCGGAATTGTACCCAAGCATCCCCCATGGGTTCTATACCTGATTCATAACTAGAAAGCTTTTCTGGACCTTCCCTAATCGGGGCTAAAATTCCAGAAATGACAAATGCCAAGATAGGAATAACGCTTGATATTATTAGGAATGCCCAGAAAAGATCATATTCGTGAAGCAGAAACATAAAAGTACTCCTATGAATTATTCCATTTGAATTAGGATTTTCAAATCATCTAGAACTTCTGAAATGAAACAAGAAAAGAATTTTGATCAAAGAAAGCCGTATAGTTGAGAGCTTCTTTGCTGTAGGACATACCTTGTTTCAAGATTCATCTAATGTCATCCCACTTCTCTTTTTTCTTTTTTTTTTCTCCTTTCGATTCTATTTCTATATGTGATGTGTAGACCTATTATACTTAGTTCTTTTTATCTTTTTTTCTTATACTTATTCTTATACTTAGTTTCTACTTCTTATCTTAGAAACTTATAAAGTAAAGACTTATCTTACTTCTCTTTTTTCTATTTCATATTGATCTTATATCTTAGAAATCTAAAGTGAAAGTAAAGAATCTCTTATCTTATAGTAAATGAAGAAATGAAAGAAATTCAATAAAAGAATTACAAATTGAATTTTCAATTCAATGAAAAAAAAGAAGAAAAAGGAATAAGAAATCTAGCCTATTATTTATAGGATATGAATTTATATGATATGAAAATAGAGTACTAAAAGTACTAAAATCGCGTTTTGGAATGAAACAAAATACTTGTTTGTTTTGTTAGGGCAAGAAAACTTCGTAAGACCAACCAATGAGTTAAATTTCGCTACAATAAAAAGGTTTGTTCTATTTTTATAGCAAACCTACACAATGAAAGATAATACAAAGTGGTATATTCGACATAATCATGAACGATCGACATAACATAAGAGACTCCTAATAATAGAAGATCCTTCTAATATCTATCTAATATCTAATAGTTAAAAGTATAATAATAATAGAAAGAATCACACATTATCGAACAATTCAATAAACAAGATTCCTAAACCCACTCAACTCTTATCTTAGAATTTAGAATATAAGAATATAGAAGAAGGAACATTTATATTTATGTATTTAGGAAGAATGAATTATCCCTACATTATCTTTGAAACAAATTGAAAGAATCTCTTAGGTTTGTTGTTCCGGATTATTCAGAGGACTTCTACAAAGACTTAAGATCAAGAAAAGAATAGGTCCTAGATCCATGCGACTTAGGATTGGGTTGGGTCAGGTTGAAGTCTTGAGACAGGATTCTTTCATAAATTGACCGGGATTGGCAAAGCAAAAAAGAGTGTGAACTCTTTGATCATGGACAGGAAAAGAGGAAAAATATCATATGTAATTCATTCATGAAAGTGGATGAAGAGAGATGGGTATTTGATCCGAGATTTGACAAATACCAATTGAGTCCGTTGGAATGAATTATTGTGTTTCTTTTCTTGTTCCTACTACTACTCAAATCTCTCTACTAAACAAAAATGGAATGTATTAGGGCTATACGGACTCGAACCGTAGACCTTCTCGGTAAAACAGAGAAAACTGATTATTATCGAAATGATTCGAACTGTTTCAAAGACCCAACATGCATTTTGTTGCATTGGGCTCTTTCATCAACTGATGTAAAGATCAGTTAGTCCACCATATTTTTTCTTTAGAGGAAGATAAGAAGATAATGAGATGGCTCCATGTGCTCTGATTCATTATTTGTATCCTGATCTAGGAGCAATACCAAAGTTTTTCAAAGAAGGGTGACCTTTATTTAGGTCTGCCTTTGGCCTAGATCAACCTAAGTGAAATCCAGTCTCTATCGCTCCGCTGCAAGAGTAAAATATGAGACTTCATACACCTCAAAGCTCATAGGACGAAAAGAGGTTCTTTTGAGATCCTTATACTCATTATGCCTGGCATTGAATGAACTGAGCATTTACCTTACAATGGTAGGTTCTATTTGATTTGGCACCGGAATTCGCACCCGAACCGGATCAAACCAAATTTGTCAGGCTATTTTTCTCTTGTTCTCTCGAATCTACGGAGTAAGACATCGACTTCTCAAAAAGATCAATTATGGTCATTGCATAATGGGCTCCCTTGAAAAACATTGGCGCACGTGTAAACGAGGTGCTCTACCTAACTGAGCTATAGCCCTTGTCATAACCATTTTAACATAGAGACAATTTCTTGTCAAGAAGGGTATCTCAGAATTCCACATGATAACTCTCTGATCCATTTATGTTTACTGGTAAAAGATTGATATTGCTTAGAAAACATATTTTACCTATAATCCATCGAAGTGATGGAAACCCTTTTTGTGGTGATAAATGACCTACTTAACCCAGTGGTTAGAGTATTGCTTTCATACGGCGGGAGTCATTGGTTCAAATCCAATAGTAGGTAGAACTTATTAGATACCGGATTCCATGGTATCTAATAAGTTTTTCTACCCATCCTCTTTTTTTCGTTCTATCATCAGATTAATCAAATTAGACTTCATTGTGTTCAATTTGTGGAATCAAGATGTAGTGTGTAGTGTATAATAAAGAACTATTTTGATTTTGATTGAATGTATTGACTACTAATAGGAAATCACTTTGACAGCTTCTACTCGTGTCCTAGCTCGTCTGAGAGCTAGATTTGCCTCAATTGCTTGTCTCTTACCCTCAGCTCTACTCAAGTTAGCTTCAGCTATTTCAAGAGTTTGTTGAGCTTCTTGTGGATCAATGTCAGTACTAATTTCCGCACCATTTCCTAAAATGGTGATCTCATTATTACTTATTCTAGCGAAACCGCCCATAAGAGCCACCGTTAACCATCGGTCGTTTAGCCGTATTCTCAAAAGACCTATATCTACAGCCGTGGCAATGGGGGCATGGTTTGGTAATATCCCAATTTGTCCACTATTAGTAGATAAAATAATCTCTTTCACTTTGGAATCCCAAATCATTCGATTTGGAGTCAGTACACAAAGATTTAAGGTCATTTCTTCAATTTGCTCTCCTCTTCTAAGTTCATAGCTTTCGCGGTAGCTTCATCGATGTTACCCACCAAATAAAAGGACTGCTCGGGAAGACCGTCTAATTCTCCGGAAAGGATGAATTGAAACCCCCGAATTGTTTCTGCGAGACCAACATATTTCCCCGGAGAACCAGTAAAGACTTCTGCCACAAAGAAGGGTTGTGATAAGAAACGCTCAATCTTGCGTGCTCTTGCTACAGTTAAACGATCTTCTTCGGATAATTCGTCCAACCCAAGGATAGCTATAATGTCCTGAAGTTCTTTGTAACGTTGTGAAGTTTGCTTAACCCTTTGCGCAGTTTCATAATGTTCCTCGCCAACGATCCGAGGTTGTAACATAGTTGACGTTGAATCCAAGGGATCTACTGCTGGATAAATACCTTTGGCAGCTAATCCTCTTGATAATACGGTAGTAGCATCTAAATGTGCAAATGTCGTGGCAGGAGCAGGGTCGGTCAAATCATCCGCAGGTACATAAACTGCTTGGATCGATGTTATGGATCCTTCCTTGGTAGAAGTGATTCTTTCTTGCAAAGAACCCATTTCCGTACTAAGGGTAGGTTGATAACCCACTGCAGAAGGCATTCTACCTAATAAGGCAGAGACTTCGGACCCTGCTTGAACGAAACGAAATATATTGTCGATAAATAGAAGTACGTCTTGCTCATTAACATCCCGGAAATATTCCGCCATGGTTAGGGCAGTCAAGCCAACTCTCATACGAGCTCCTGGCGGTTCATTCATTTGACCATAGACTAGAGCCACTTTGGATTCTGCAATATCTTTTTCATTAATTACCCCGGATTCTTTCATTTCCATGTAGAGATCATTTCCTTCACGAGTACGTTCACCTACTCCGCCAAATACGGATACGCCTCCGTGAGCTTTGGCAATGTTGTTGATCAATTCCATGATGAGTACTGTTTTACCCACTCCAGCTCCCCCAAATAGTCCGATTTTTCCTCCACGGCGATAGGGGGCTAAAAGATCCACCACTTTAATCCCTGTTTCAAAGATTGAGAATTTCGTATCTAACTGTATGAAGGCGGGTGCAGATCTATGAATAGGAGATGTTGTGCGAGTATCGACAGGACCTAAATTATCAACGGGCTCTCCAAGAACGTTGAAAATTCGTCCGAGAGTAGCCCCCCCGACTGGAACACTTAGAGGAGCTCCCGTGTCAATCACTTTCATTCCTCTCATCAGACCATCTGTAGCACTCATAGCTACAGCTCTCACTCGATTATTTCCTAATAATTGTTGTACTTCACAAGTTACATTAATTTGCTGACCGAAAGTATCTCGACCCTTAATTACCAAAGCATTATAAATATTAGGCATCTTGCCCGGTGGAAAAATGACATCCAGTACTGGGCCAATAATTTGAGCGATACGCCCTAGGTTTTGTTCTTCAAGTGTAGAAACCACAGGATCAGAAGTAGTGGGATTGCTTCTCATAATCATAAATCATAATAAATATGTCGAAATTCTTTTTTGAAAAGTACTGAATCGAAAAGAAATATCCGATAGCAAGTTGATCGGTTAATTCCATAAGAATAAGAAAGAAATGGGAGTTAGCATTCTCTTGAGTTACCAATCGAATCCAATTCAATCCTTTACTCAGTGAATGAGTCAATTTTCAATTCTTATTGTATTTTTTTTTCTTTTGATTTGTGTTGTGCACCTATTCTTCTTTATATACCATATCTGTTCCCTTTTCTAGATGAATTATGCCTCTTTTCACATCTAGGATTTACATATACAACATATATTACTGTCAAGAGAGGGGGGTGGGTCCTCTAGTCTTTCTTTTTCTTTCTATATTAGATAGAATATTAGATATTTCTATTGACTCTTTATATGTTATATGAATTTATCTATTTATTTATCTATTAGATATTTATATATATCTTTCTATCTTTATCTTTACTTTCGTATTTATTAATTCTATAATTTATCTAGAATTTCTAATTCTTTAGAATTCTATTTCTATTCAATCTATTCAATTTGATATTTATCTATTTTCATTTCATTATATTTCAATTCTATTTATTAATAATTATTATTCTAATTCTTATTCTTAATTCTTTTTCTTCTTTTTTTTCTTGAAATTGAATTTTTTCATTTTATTTGATGTTTTTTTTTATCTTTCTTTTTATATATTCATATTCTCTATCATATTCATTATTCTTCATACTCATTTTTCTAATGAATAAAAAAGATTAAGAAGGTGATCAATTCCATTAGAAATAGAAATTTTCAAAACGAAGATTGGGTTGCGCCATATATATCAAAGAGTATAAAATAATGATGTATTTGGTGAATCAAATACATGGTCCAATAACGAACCCTTTTCAAATTTTCATTATTCATTAGGTGATAATATTAGTTTAGTTGAATCTTTTTTGAATTGTAAATATTTTTGTCAAAGGTTTCATTCACGCCTAATTTATATCGAGTAGACCTTGTTGTTGTGAGAATTCTTAATTCATGAGTTGTAGGGAGGGACTTATGTCACCACAAACAGAGACTAAAGCAAGCGTTGGATTTAAAGCTGGTGTTAAAGATTACAAATTGACTTATTATACTCCTGACTACGAAACCAAAGATACTGATATCTTGGCAGCATTCCGAGTAACTCCTCAACCGGGAGTTCCGCCTGAAGAAGCGGGGGCTGCGGTAGCTGCCGAATCTTCTACTGGT